CTAATAACCAACTTATTGCTTCGTATTGTCGAGATCCCAAGAAACAGTCACTATATGACTGAATAGATCATATAGTTGTAGCATTGTAGCAACTGAAATTCTTTTCATAAAAAAGAAATCTGATTATGAATTGTGAAAAAAAAAGGGATGTGGAAAAAAGGAAGGATGATAGAAAGAGAGAATAAAGATCTCAATGATATATGATTCCCATATGTATGGTTTATGAAAAATTACCCCATAAAAAAGGCAGTGTTATAAAGCATCAACATCAATATAAAATAAAAATACAAAATATACAATTACAATACAATAGAATAAGAAATATACAAAGAAAAAATAGAAAGAAGTATAGAAACATATAATAAAATAGAATAAATAAAATAAAAGAAATTCAAATAAGAATATAAAGAATAGAAAATAGAGAATAATTTAATCGAGCTTCGGGTTAAGAAAAACTGAGGAGATTGACTCGGAAACAAATAAGAGATTTTGTTGAGAGCTCCATTGCAGAGTTCAGGCCTAAACATTAATGGAGAAGCTATGGGAACGATGGAACCTGTGACTACATAGGATTTTCTTGAAAACGAATCAATCCTAATGATTCATTGGGTAGGATGGCGAAATGAACCAAGAAAAAATGGATTTCTTCTGAATGGTCATGGATTGATCCTACAAATGAAGGAGGAAAGAGTCAATATTCGCCCGCGAAACCTTTCTTTATTTTTAATTTTTCTTTCATTTAAGGATTTTCTTTATTGGTGTGATTCAATTTCAATAGAGGTAAAGTCAAATACTTTAGAAATCTTGATAAAAGAAAGAAGCATTATATATAAACAAACACACCTAGTTATCTAGTTAGTTATATATAAAGTTACCTATGTAACAAATTCAATAAATTCAATATAAAAAAGATTAGTATATTCTTTCTTTTCATTTTGATAGAATGAAATACATAAATACATGTGTATATTTAATATTCTTGAATCATTTCATTCGCGAGGAGCTGGATGAGAAGAAACTCTCATGTCCGGCTCTGCAGTAGAGATGGAATTCAGAAACAACCATCAACTATAACCCCAAAAGAACCAGATTTCGTAAACAACATAGAGGTAGAATGAAGGGAATATCTTGCCGAGGCAATCATATTTGTTTTGGCAGATATGCTCTTCAGGCACTTGAACCTGCTTGGATCACAGCTAGACAAATAGAAGCAGGGCGAAGAGCAATGACACGATATGCACGTCGTGGTGGAAAGATATGGGTACGTATCTTTCCCGACAAACCTGTTACTGTAAGACCTACAGAAACACGTATGGGTTCGGGCAAGGGATCCCCCGAATATTGGGTATCCGTTGTTAAACCGGGCCGAATACTTTATGAAATGAGTGGAGTATCAGAAACTGTAGCCAAAACTGCTATGGAAATAGCTGCATGCAAAATGCCTATACGAACTCAATTTGTTATTTCAGGATAGGTAAACAAAAGTAAAAGAAGAAGGAAGGAGTATTGAGAATGAAAAAAAAACCACAGATTTCTTTATCTCTGGACAGACAATATTTCTTTTTTCCATTATCCCTTGCATTGAAATAAGAGATTCAAATAAAAATGATATGATTCAACCTCAGACCCTTTTGAATGTAGCGGATAACAGTGGAGCTCAAGAATTGATGTGTATTCGAATCATAGGAACCGGTAATCACCGATATGCTCATATTGGCGATGTTATTGTTGCTGTAATCAAAGAAGCAGTGCCCAACATGCCTCTAGAAAGATCAGAAATAATTAGAGCTGTGATTGTACGCACGTGTAAAGAACTCAAACGTGACAACGGCATGATAATACGATATGATGACAATGCAGCGGTTATCATTGATCAAGAGGGAAATCCAAAAGGAACTCGAATTTTTGGTGCGATTGCTCGGGAATTGCGACAGTTGAATTTTACTAAAATAGTTTCATTAGCGCCCGAAGTCTTATAGATGAAGATAGGATATATCCTATCTATTTTCTATATAGAAAATAGAATATTCAAATATCTGAAATAGATCCGATTAATAGATTGTGTCTCATGCATATATTTGAGATTTAGAATAATTTTTTAGAATTTCAGAATTTCAAAAAAAAATTCCATAAAAAATAAAACAAAAAAGAAGCATGTTGATTATATCAAAATGAGGAGGCACCAATAACTATAGTTCGTCATGGGTAGGGACATTATTGCCGATATAATAACTTCTATAAGAAATGCTGACATAGATCAAAAGGGAAGAGTTCAAATAGTATCTACTAATATCACTAAAAACATTGTGAAAATACTTTTACGAGAAGGTTTTATTGAGAACGTTCGAAAACATCAAGAAAGTAAAAAAGATTTCTTGGTTTTAACCTTACGACATAGAAAGACTAGGAAAGGTAATAAAATGATTTTAAAGCGTATAAGCCGACCCGGTCTACGAATCTATTCCAACTATCAACAAATTCCTAAGATTTTAGGTGGAATGGGAATTGTAATTCTTTCTACTTCTCGAGGTATAATGACAGATCGAGAAGCTCGACTAGAAAAAATTGGAGGAGAAATTTTGTGTTATATATGGTGATTCTCCCGGGGTACCCTAATTTTCTCTCGAACTTACTATTTGTAAAATAGAGAGGAGAAGTGAATTATAGAACTCTTCCTCTATTAGTTGATACTTAAAGGGGGTTCCCTGGAATGAAAGAACAAAAATTGATTCATGAGGGTTTAATTACTGAATCACTTCCCAACGGTATGTTCCGAGTTCGGTTAGATAATGAAGATCTAATTCTAGGTTATATTTCAGGGAGAATCCGGCGCAGTTTTATACGTATACTACCCGGAGATAGAGTCAAAATCGAAATGAGTCGTTATGATTCAACCAGGGGACGTATAATTTATAGACTTCGCAAAAAAGATTCGAACGATTAGATCATTCTTTTCAACATCCTTTTCGTAGGGATATAATTCGAAGTTCAAAAATGCAATAAACTGATTCTTGTTTCCAAAAAAAATAGATTCAGAATGAAAGTAAGGAATGATAAATATGAAAATAAGGGCTTCTGTTCGTAAAATTTGTGAAAAATGTCGCTTGATTCGTAGGCGGGGGCGAATTATAGTCATTTGTTCCAATCCGAGACATAAACAGAGACAGGGGTAATCCTTCTCAAGTTCTAAATCAAGTACTTTTTCAAACCCATGTACATGTAAAAAGAAAGAAGAAAGGATTCGTTTTCATATGAAATGGATATCCCCGTATCTTTCTGTAGATTTCTGATTCTTCTTTCTTTTTCTTTTATTCTTATGAATATGATCTAATAAAATATGACAAAACCTATATCAAAAATTGGTTTACGTAAGAATGCACGTATTGGTTCAAATAAGAATGAACGTAGAATACCAAAAGGAGTTATTCATGTTCAAGCGAGTTTCAACAATACTATTGTAACTGTTACAGACGTACGAGGTCGGGTGGTTTCTTGGGCTTCCGCAGGTACTTCTGGATTCAGAGGCACAAGAAAAGGAACACCCTATGCTGCTCAAGCCGCGGCATTTAATGCTATTCGTACATTAGTTGATCAGGGTATGCAACGAGCAGAAGTTATGATAAAAGGTCCAGGTCTCGGAAGAGATGCGGCATTACGAGCCATTCGTAGAAATGGGATGCTATTAAGTTTCGTACGTGATGTAACACCCATGCCGCATAATGGATGTCGCCCCCCTAAAAAAAGACGTGTGTAGAAATAAGAATTCAAGAGATTCCAAGAGAAATAAATGATTCAATGATCTGATCCAATAATCATAAAGAAAAGAAAAAGAATAAAAGAATAGTATGGTTCGAGAAGAAGTAGCAGGATCCACTCGAACACTACAGTGGAAATGTGTTGAATCAAGAGTAGACAGCAAGCGTCTTTATTATGGTCGTTTTGTTCTGTCCCCGCTTATGAAAGGTCAAGCCTATACTATAGGTATAGCTATGCGAAGGTCTTTACTTGGAGAAATAGAAGGAACATATATCACACGTGCAAAATCTGAAAATGTGCTGCATGAATATTCTACGATAGCGGGTATTGAAGAATCAGTACATGAGATTTTAATAAATTTGAAAGAGATTGTATTGAGAAGTAATCTCTATGGAGTTAGGGACGCATCCATTTGCGTCAGGGGTCCAAAATACATAACAGCTCAAGATATCATCTCACCACCTTCTGTAGAAATAGTTGACACGACACAGCATATAGCTAACCTGACAGAACCAATTGATTTGTGTATTGAATTACAAATCAAGAGAGATCGCGGATATCGTATGAAATCCACAAATGACTCTCACGATGGAAGTTATCCTATAGATATTGTATCTATGCCTGTTCGAAATGCGAATCATAGTATTCATTCTTATGGGAATGGGAATGAAAAACAAGAGATACTCTTTCTAGAAATATGGACGAATGGAAGTTTAACTCCTAAAGAAGCACTTTATGAAGCTTCTCGTAATTTGATTGATTTATTGATTCCTTTTCTACATGCAGAGGAAGAGGACATGAATTTCAAGGAAAATGAAAACAGATGGAATCTACCCCTTTTTTCCTTTCAAGACAGATTCACTAATCTTAAGAAAAACAAAAAAGGAATTCCATTGACATGTATTTTTATTGACCAATCAGAATTGTCTTCCAGGACCTATAATTGTCTCAAAAGGTCCAATATACATACATTATTGGACCTTTTGAGTCACAGTCAAGAAGATCTTATGAAAATGGAAGATTTTCGCATAGAAGATGTAAAACAGATATTGGGCACTCTACAGAAGCATTTTGCAATCAATTTACCTAAGAAAAAGTTTTCATTTTAAATCCATTGGACTTTTTTTTTCATTTTTTAGTTTTTAGATTTTTAGAAATAAAAAAGAATAGAATGAGTTTTGAATCTTCGACACGGTCCATATATTTGCAGAATAGATCATAATAAGATAGATGTATCTAGGGAAGATCCAGAAGGGGATCTTCCTTAGATACCTATGTCGTGGTATTTAACGGTTTAATCAATTTGAAAAAGACCTAAAGTTAGGGATTTCTCAATAGGTAAAGTTGCTCCAATACCTAACCAAAGAGCTACTGCGGTACCGATCAAAAAGACTGTTGTAGCTACTGGACGACGAAATGGATTTTGAAATTTATTGACATTCTCCAAAAAAGGTACTGTCAATAATCCTATTGGTACTGAAACCATTAAAAGAACACCCAATAACTTATTGGGTACTGTGCGAAGTATTTGAAATACGGGAAAAAAGTACCATTCGGGTAATATTTCCAACGGAGTTGCAAACGGATCCGCCGGTTCACCGATCATTGACGGCTCTAGAACTGCTAAGCCCACATTACATGCAATAGTGCCTAAAATTACTACTGGAAAAATATATAAAAGATCATTGGGCCATGCAGGTTCTCCATAATAATTATGTCCCATCCCTTTAGCCAATTTAGCTCTTAATACAGGATCATTCAAATCAGGTTTCTTTGTTATTTGGATAGGTGAATTATTGTAGATCCATCCCCCAAAAGAACCGGACATGATAATTTTTTATCATCCGGCTCGAGCAAGAATCAAAAGAATTACAGAAATAGATCCATAGAACATAAATAGGTCCTAGGTCCATAGAATATCTATATTTCCTACATATCTACATATATAATGTAGAATGACTCTATGTAAGAAAAGATTTATCAAATTCCATTTCCCTGAGTTGCAACGATTCATTGTAAAGAATTCAGTTCTGGCAACAAGGAAATGCTCAATATCCAAGTAGGCTTACAAATTTGATCATGATCAAGTGCTTTTTGGATTGTCTCATTCATGTCTTTTGGTTGGTTTTTATCCCCACAACATCTCGATTGTGTTACATACAAAAATACAAAGTTTTTACTTGTTACTAATAAAGTCTAGCCCCTGTGCTTCCTTAGATCCCTTATTTAACTCCGATAGTATCATAGATCAGGGTCGATGCAGAGGAAATGAATGCATCTACATACTATAAAAAACTTACTAAGATTACTATCAAATTAATACGAAATAATAATACTAGCAATTACTAGCAATTCATTATAAGAAAATTACTAAAAAAAAAAAAAGAAAAATGAAAAAAAGTGGAATAAATAGAACATTGGATTCCACATCACTTATTCTAGGGATCTTACGGAGCCTTTTCATGCATGACATGATTCGGGTATGATCATAGAAAATATTCTCCTCAAGCGAACCGGCCTATCCTATGCTACATAAAGGGACTTACGTGATGGTTGGATGCGGAGACACATTGGGTTGTGAATTCCAACGTGGCGGATAAAATCATATATCTGCATGGACCAATCAATAGTTCAAGTCACACACTCCCATAATCCATCCTCTTTTAGGAAAATATACTTCAACTATTTGATTCGTATCAAATAAACAATACTTCAGAGTTGAATAGAAGTATCCAAATAACATGCCTTATTTTTCAATAATCCATATTTGTAGCAATGAAATACTCTTGTTCCTCCCCGATATGATAAATTACAAATATCTATGATCTGCCTTCTCTATAAAGGACCCGAAATACCTTGCTTACGTATCATTGAAAAGTGCATTAACATAAATACGGCAGTAAGAAGAGGCAATACAAAAGTATGTAAACTATAAAAACGAGTCAAAGTGGATTGGCCCACACTAGCACTTCCACGTAATAATTCTACCAAAGGTGATCCTATTATAGGAATAGCTTCAGGCACGCCTGTTACAATTTTTACTGCCCAATAGCCAATTTGGTCCCGAGGTAAGGAATAACCAGTTACGCCAAAAGATGCGGTCAATACAGCCAGAACCACCCCTGTAACCCAAGTTAATTCGCGGGGTTTTTTAAACCCACCCGTAAGATACACACGAAATACGTGCAAAATCATCATTAGAACCATCATACTTGCTGACCATCGATGAACTGATCGAATTAACCAACCAAAGTTGGCCTCAGTCATTATGTATTGAACAGAGGAAAAAGCCTCTGTAACAGTTGGACGATAGTAAAAGGTCATAGCAAAACCCGTAGCTACTTGTACTAAAAAACAAGTAAGTGTAATTCCCCCTAGACAATAAAATATGTTGACATGAGGAGGAACATATTTACTAGTTATATCATCTGCAATCGCTTGAATCTCGAGACGTTCCTCGAACCAATCATATACTTTATTGAGATAGGTAACCCAAGAAAGACTCCCCCTCTTAGAGCCGTATATGAGAATTTCATCTCGTACGGCTCAAGCCGAAACACACAAATACTAGTTTCAACGGATATGGAATAGAGAGTTGAAAACTTCTTGTGGCTTAGCCGCTTGACTCGATTTGACCAAAAGATACGAAGTAAGAAAAATCCGGAATCTCTTCTTTGTGATGATAATGCCAAGAAATACAATCTCAAGTTGGCTCATCCATCTTTCTTTATGTTAATCCTGACA